TTTTTTTTTGCAACCTAACCTAGTCTAGTCTAGTGTATTTCTATCTGAATGTATAAATGCCTATATGGATCTACTTACTTTATTACAAATACAAAACAAATAAAAAATTTAATTTAATAGGATCCATTTCGATATTTAGTCATTCGAAGGTATCTTTTATTAGCTTTATTCTATACTGTATCTGTATCATTTATGCTATAAAATACCATACAATAATGATTTTAGAAGGAAGAGGGATATAATGAAATTCTTGATTGGATCTTATCATAGGATATGATCTATTTTATTTGATTAATGGATCCAACAACCCATTTAAATGAATTAAAAAAGAGAATGACCTTATTCGAATTCTAAACGCCTCGTAATCTTCAACCAATTATGTGCTTCAATATAATTACCTGGGGTAAGCGCTATAGCCTGTTTCCAATACTCAGCAGCCTGATCGAACCAAGCCTCTGCAATTTCAGAATCACCCCGTCGAATGGCCCGTTCTCCCTGGTCGGAATAGGTAAGTAAATTCCTTTCCTTAGAACCGTACTTGAGAGTTTCCTACCTCATACGGCTCAGCAATTGATTCTTTTGGCATCGCATTTTAATCTATACTAACTGAATTAGATTTTTGAGAAATCTATCCCCCTTTTGGGGGGATTAGGCCGAAGAAGTTAATTACATAAGTTTCAAACTCTAATTTTTTTTTGATCAAAAATCAGTTTTCTCTTTTTTCCCACCTTCAGAAGAATGAAACATAGATATCTCCCTATCTCATTACGTTAGATTTTTCTGAAAGGGAACTATCTCGTTTTCATATATGAAATTTATATAGAATCTTTGAAAAAGACTTTCTCTCCATAAATAAGAAAAAATAACTTACTATCTTTGGGATCTGACACTACACCGCTGCTCAATACCTTATACCTTAATGGATCAACTTTATTACATAAGTTGATTACCTCCCATATCATGATATGACATAAGTATAAGTAAGCAGTTCTTAACTGTATTGACCCAATAGTTCGCTAATTGATCTTTACGGTGCTTTATCTATCAATTCGATCCTTTATCCATAGAATAAAGTATATAGGCGTACCTATTTCTTCATATTTTGTTTCTTGTGAAGTCTCTTTTCTTGCTACAGCTGAGAAAAATCGTTTCTTTGTACGATGCATATGTAGAAAGCCTTTTTTATAGCATTTACTAGCTAATTTAGTTGATCTTTTTTCCTTCTTTCTATAGTGTAGATAGCCACACGTAATGACAGATCACGGCCATATTATTAAAAGCTTGCGGTAAGAATGGATTTCGTTCTATTGCCTGGAAATAATATTCCAAAGCCTTTGTATGCTCTCCGTTGCTTGTGTGTATAAGGCCTATGTTATAGAGTATATAACTTCGATCATAGGGATCAATTTCTGATCGCGTAGCTTCATAATAATTCTGTAAAGCTTCCGCATAATTTCCTTCCGATTGAGCTGACATCCGTTACGGTCGTTCATTTTGTGCAAAGAATCTCCGTTCCAGAACTGTACGTGAAATTTTCATTTCATACGGCTCCTCCCTTCAGTGCATAGTACTAAGTAATCCATGGAATCCAAATTTTACTAGTCTCATTATGAACTGACAGGGGCTAGTATTTTTACAAGAAATTTCTAGCCAACCTACCTGCCAGAGGTTTTTTCCTTTCTTTACACCAATCTAGTTCTATATAGAAATAGTAACTCCAACAATTTCTTTGTACTCAACGCCCCCTATTTTCAGGAATTAGTCACTTTAACGGTCTTTGATGGTTATATGGATATCCAAAGTACAAACGAGATGGATGTTTGTTGTCCTAACCATTCTTGTTATTCCCGATACCAATAAGGAAAAGGATAATTTAAAACAAAGTTTTCATGTTGTTGATTCCTAAGTGTAGTGCTTCTTTCCCTATGTATGCCGCCTATGGGTACTAGTGAAGTAGGATTGACCTACAATACATAACCTATAGGTGTACCCTTTCGCTCAATACTAAAATCGACAATTGAAGCATCTGAGGCTGCATCTCTTGAGAATACACAAGAGAAGGAATTATTCTATATCCAAACTTCACCTTCATCAAGCGTAGGTTTATTTCAATAATTTCTTTCTTTACATCTCAAACCTCAAACCACGCCCCTTTTTGGTAACGTAAGACTGAGAGTGAAAAAAAAACACGAAAAAAGAATCAAATCGCACCATCTCTGTAATAAGTAAATGCCTTTTTTTCTCCTGAAGTTGTCGGAATTATTCGTAATAAGATATTGGCTACAATTGAAGAGGTCTTATCAATAAAATTTCCATTGATCTGAGATCTAGGCATAATTAATTAGCAATCCATTCTATAATTCTTTTCATTACCCCGAAGGGAATGATCCCACAAACATAGGAATTGTACAGTACGAAATAACATAAAAACAAACAGACTAATTCGAAAAAAAGATGTGGATCCTACACTCAAATTATTCTTTTTGGTAAGGAGAGATATGAAATATTTGAATCAGATTGGATTTCATCCCAATGTACCTGTACTGCAATAATATGAATGATTCGCTATTCACTCGGTTTCTGGTCAATAATAACATTATATTATGTAGGAGAGATGGCCGAGTGGTTCAAGGCGTAGCATTGGAACTGCTATGTAGGCTTTTGTTTACCGAGGGTTCGAATCCCTCTCTTTCCGTTTCTGTTAATTGACTAATGTTACTGATCACAATATATCAAATAACAATCGATACCGTTATTCCAATCTAAGACCCTCATTTGCTAGAGATTCTCTATTCCTAATTACATTACTTTGATACATAAAATACAACTATCGAAAAGAACGAAAAGGAAAATCCTACTCTTGATCCATTTGTAATACGTAAATGGGAAAATGCGGATTAAAGCCCTTAGATCTATTTATTTTCCTTTACTTCATTCAGTAAAAAAGGGGGCAAAAAATTGTCTGAATCTTTCCTTCTTATTTTCGTTAGGTTCAAGTCTGACGGGAATAATATTCTACGACTAACAACTCATTTATTTTCAAACCAATCAATTTACTGTCTATTATTTGATTTACTAATCCTTTATATTGAAATGAGTCAATAGTCAAATGTTTTGGCAATTCCTCATGGGGGGACGATTCAATAGAATTTTGAATCAGAGCTTTCGATCTTTGTTTATCCTTCGTAGTAATAATATCTCTGGGTTTGCAACGATAACTTGGTATATCCACTATACGACCATTAACTAAAATATGTCTATGGTTAACTAATTGCCGGGATCCAGGAATGGTCGAAGCCATACCCAATCGAAAAAGGATGTTATCCAAACGCATCTCAAGTAGTTGTAATAAAACCTGATCTGTTGACCCTTTGGCTTTTCCAGCGATATGTACATATCTAAGTAATTGTTGTTCTGTCAGACCATAATGAAAACGCAATTTCTGTTTTTCTTCTAGACGAATACGATATTGAGATTTTTTCCCAAAACGCGATTGGTTTTTAAAATCACTTCCGGATCTAGGCCTTTTACTAGTTAGTCCTGGTAAAGCCCCCAGACGGCGTATTTTTTTGAAACGGGGTCCTCGGTAACGAGACATAAAATAAAGACTCCTTTATTTTTTTTTTATTTTATTTTATTGACATTTCATATTATAGAATAAGTCTAAATTAAGACTGAACTAAAAGATAAACAAAGTAAAGCTAAATCTATTGAAGTACTACAAACTTTGAAGTAGTACAAACAAAGTAGAATGGAATAAATTGTATCAATATCCGGATTTTTTGTATATGTGTAAAATGTATATATAAGAAATTTAGACTCTGTCTTCTGATTTGTTTTATAGAAATCTATCTAATTCCTCCTCCTCCAATTAATTTTGTATTTGTAGTTACAAGTTATCACGACATAATAGATAGGATTGGCGACCCAACATTTGGAGAAAAGGAGAGGGTAGATTATCAATCATGGAAAAAATAGATAGAGAAAAAAGCCGGCTATCGGAGTCGAACCGATGACCATCGCATTACAAATGCGATGCTCTAACCTCTGAGCTAAGCGGGCTCATATAACAAACAGAATATAGTGTATAGAAATACACTAAACTACCTGAGCTTAGTTAGCTATTAACTATTAATAATTTAATACTAAAATGTAGTAAATTAACTTTAATTAGCACTAGTATAGAACTACTATAACTAGTTATAATATATAGTTCAGTATTCTTAAATTTAATTGTTAATTTAACGATGATATGGTTCTATAGTTAGTATAAAAGTAATAAAAAATATCATATAACCAATTTTCAAATATATGACTATATATGACTAATTCGAATTTGGATTATATCATCGTGGATATTATATTTTTATTTATTTTTTTTATTAAATTAAATTATTTTTTTATTAATTTATTAAATATTAATATTTAATATATTATGATAATATCAAATAATATTTAATATATTATGATAATATCAAACTTGAAATTATGACTAAAAAAAAATCTAATTATTTCTTAGAGGAGTTATAGCAAATTATGTTAATTATATTAACTACCCGATCGGCCCTCAGAAAAGGATAAGAATAAAGATACAATCCAAATTCTATTCTTCTGGTTTCATTTAGATTAGAAACGTAGGGGATAAGAAAGAATGAATATCGACCGTTCCAGTATTGCCAATCATGACAGAAAAATGAAAGAGAGGGGAAACCTATATATGTGATATATATGTATCCATATTGAATTGCAGATTCATCAATGATAGAATCATTTCTGATTGAAACAAATATAGTTTATCTAATAACTATAAAATAATAGAAGATGGCTAAAAAAATAGCAGTATACACTTTTTCGATATTAGAATCATTATCTAATGAATTCAACGTTTCCAATATAAATCAAAGAAGTGGATAAAATTATAACCGGATCCCGGTCTGAAGGGGGATATGGCGAAATTGGTAGACGCTACGGACTTGATTGAATTGAGCCTTGGTATGGAA